CAGGAACAGATCGAGCTCTTTCTACTTCAAGAACAAACATAAATTTATTATTCTTATTCCTAGAATAGCCTCAGCACAAGAGTAATTGTTGAGAAAACTTTTTGATTCGAATCATTTAAAATGGGTTTCTTGACATATCCATAAAAAAAATAGTTGGAAAAAATTGCGTCCAATAGGATTTGAACCTATACCAAAGGTTTAGAAGACCTCTGTCCTATCCATTAGACAATGGACGCTTTTTTATTCCTATTTTCTTCTTTCGCATTCTTTCCTTTGCCTTTTTTCGGATAAAATCCAATTGCACATAAATTTATTTTTATGGAATAAAAATAAATAAGGATGCATATTCAAATTGATGAAGTATGTATATAAGAAATTTGGAGCGGGTAGCGGGAATCGAACCCGCATCGTTAGCTTGGAAGGCTAGGGGTTATAGTCGACGTTAGTTGATCATTTTTAACACCTCTAATTCAAAACCGAACATGAAATTTTTGTTTCATTCGGCTCCTTTATGGAAAATCGATGTATTTTCAGATCTAAGGCCTAAACGAAAAACAGAAATCAAAAAGTTACGATGTATAAAAAAAGGGAGTCTTCCTAAATCCGAAGAATAAAATTCGATCCATAGCATCTACGTCAGCTTATCTGTCTGAATGCATCCAAAGCTACTCGCTTTATAGATGATCCTTCTAGAGTAGGGAGATTATACCAAATCCGTCTAGTCTAGTTACTTCGTTCCCTATTTCTACTCGCGGGATCCTGAGGAAAAGAATTTTGTTTCCACCGAGCTGAAACAATATGCCGACGGTTCTAGTAAACCAAAACCGTCCTTCTCTAGCTATTTGGCTTCAATTTTTCTTTTACAACAAAAAAATTGAGGATCTAGTTACGATTGGAAATAAACTTTTGAATCTTTATCCATAGATCCTTTACTCATACTTAATACTCATACTTATTCTTCAAAATTGGAAGAGAAGAGTTGATCCAACTAAAAAAATTATGCTTCGCGACTCCATAATCAATTTTTTTTATTGAATTTTGGATACAAATCGTGAGAATGTATATTTTTCTTAAAATATGCTATTAAAAGGTAAAGGATTAAACCTTTTTTATTTAAAAATAAAGTTTTTGATCGGAATATGAAAAAAAAACTGAAAGAACCCTTAACTATAATTAAGATTAAGGGGTTAAAAGAACGAATCGCACTTTTACCACTAAACTATACCCGCTACAATATATATTTTTGTATATAAATGGACCGTTTGTCGAACAAAAAAAGAGTGAGACGCAATCCAAATTGGATCAGAATCAGGAAAATTCACGTGTTTACGTGTGCGCTGGGGACGCGCGAATAATAGCAGAAAGCTTATTTAGATAACTTAAGGAATTATACTTTTTATTTATTGGGAAGTCAGTAGTTATTACTGGGAGCCCAGACCTGAAGAAGTCATTGAAGCTAGACCATAAAAATGATGAATTCCATATATATATGTGGTTCTTTTTTTTTCAATTTGATTTTCAACTGTGGATCTCAAGTGTTTAAATAAAGCTTGTTCTTTGAGCAAGTAAATGTCTTTTTCTATTATATAAATATGTATTTATAGAAACATGTATGTTTAGTTTAATATAGGCTATTGTTTAATTTAATATATAATATATGTATGATGTCTATTTTTTATTACAGTTTTCCAGTAAGAGTAAGTAAGGGTTTTCCAGTACCAGTAAGTGAAGTAAATTGAGATAAATTGAGAAAAAGAATAATAAAAAAGAAGTAAGAAAAATAAGAATAAAAAAATTTATATATATAAATATAAATGAAATCATTTGATCTATGAATGATTCATTGGATCAAAAGAAGTACTCTGGCCCAGCCAGTATTTAACCGGGCTGGGGGAATAAAAGAAACTTTTTGTGCAAAATAAAAGAAGTAAGGTATTCTTTCTATTGGGAATATCTGTTTAGAATCATTAATCTAAATTGAATTGCTGATCAAATTGAATTTGTAGATATCATTTTTTTTCTATATCGTTTCTATATCGTTCGTTAAAACTAGGATTTTTATCAACCTTTACTTCACATATCAAATAAAAAATTTGCAAATTAGAATTAATTGGGAGAGATGGCTGAGTGGATTAAAGCGACGGATTGCTAATCTGTTGTACGAGTTATTCGTACCGAGGGTTCGAATCCCCCTCTCTCCGTTTCTTATGATCACTTGAGAGTTTTGAATTCTAAAAAAATCTCGATCCCTAGATTTTCTTTTTATTTTATCTTAGTTAAATCTAGGGAATAGATAATATGAAAAAAAATTCCGAAAAAAAAACAAAGAAAGACTAACTCTTATTTTCATTCCTCACGCCCAGGATTACGTCCCGGATCATTAGATAAGAATCCGAAGATGAAGAGAGAAACAAAGAATATCACCACGGTGTAAACGAAGAGTTTGAGAGTAAGCATTACACAATCTCCAAGATAAGATCATTTTTTAGAAAAGGGGAATAGATTACTTATTTTTGTACCATACACACTATTTTGACACACCAAAATAAAAAACAAAATCTCACGAATTTTGTTTTTCTAATAGGATTCTTATTCTTTTCTTACCAACAATTTCTTATCATATTCACAATTAGGTATTGTGATTGTGGTGACCTAATAAAGTGTTGCCCGTCGTAAGGTCGAAATGAGGAAATAAGCTAATCCAAATTCATCACCAATCGGGGTTCCTTAATTCCATATACAAGAATTTCTCTTTTTGAACCGAGTAATGTAAGGCGTATGTATCCGATCTTATCCATTTTTCAAATCTTTTTTTTCGAATGAATCATGAATTTAGGAAAGTATTAAAGATTTCATCTAAAACTTACAGCAGCTTGCCAAACAAAGGCTAAGAGAAAAAAGAGTACAGGTATGACGGGCATAACGTCTACGATTGGATTGAAAAGGGCATAAGCCTCGGGTAATTTGGCGAAGAAAAAACTATTCGAATAAAAGACAGAATTAAAACAGATACACATTAAACTAAAGATATTAAGCATAACAAACATTTTGTTATTGTAGATGAGATAATTTGATTTTGATTGACTTATTTTTCTAAGAAGTGAAATAAAAAAAAAGAAGGTAAAATAATCCTTTTTTCTCCGAACTTTCCCAACTTTCTTACGTTCAAAAAAAAAAAATAATAAGGAATTATACTCTCACACAATATCTTAATTGAATTATATGTAATGATCAATCAATCTTTTTTTTATTCTATATCATATGTGTCGAATCCTAGTAACAATGTATATGATATGTATTTGAGTTGGAATTGACGAATAACCAATATCATTATTAGTGTTTATTAGTGTCGAATAAAAAAAAATCTAAATGGGGCGTGGCCAAGCGGTAAGGCAGCGGGTTTTGGTCCCGTTACTCGGAGGTTCGAATCCTTCCGTCCCAGTTATGAATTCTAAGAAAAATTATCAGAATGATATCTTTTCTTTCATTTGCTTTTTCACAAATGTAATCCAGTCTAAAATGCAGATAAAAAAAATGGGTTCAAATGAATAATTGTAAATCAGTGTAGTGTGTTGACTGAGACATTTATATATTCCATATATTTGAAATTGATGATGGAGTTGATGAGAAGATTCTGGAATCCGAAATAAATGTATAAAATGAATAAACAAGGCCTGTGATGTTATGCATTGTTATTCCATTCTGTTATTTCATTAACAACAGCCTTTCAGTTAAGTGAAAAGTATTCGCTATTCCTTAACCATCCAGGATTACCTTGGGTAACAATTGTTCGTTGTATATGATGGATACGAAAGTATCATACTCCTATGATTCAGGTCGTTATTCTTTCATATGAAATGAAAGAATAACGACCTGAATCTTACCTTACACAAAACCCTTTCTATTTCATATCCATGAAAACAAATAAACTCGATTTTCAATCTACCTTCCCACTTAAAATTAAACCATTGATAATTCAATTGGATATGGTAAAGTTTGCGTCTATTTAGTGAATGAGATATCTGCTAAAAATTTTTATCTACGCATTGCGATTGTGTCTGTCGATTTGTTGATTGACTTAGAAATATCAGTCAGTCATGACTGGAATTTCCAATTATGATGTTGAAGTCGGGGGGATTCTTTAATGTTTTTTTTATTTGATTTTTTAGGAACCTTTGGTACTTGAAGAGCTGTGATATATCTATATATTATTGAAAAATTTATGACCTTTCCTGGTTATTGGAGTCATTGGAATATCTTATTTGATAAATAACTGATTTTTCGGGATTGAAAATCAATTATAATTATATTACTTTTTCTATTATATTACTTTTAAATCTAAAAGGTCCTTTTGTTTGAGGTCTATAGTTTTTTATTTGTTCGAGAAAAATGGATCCTTCCTTAATGGAAGCCTTACCGAACAATCTGTTGAAGATATAAATAAGTCTTAAACTTCTTTTTATAAATGTTTATTATTCATATGATACAATATGGGGTTAAATAAATAATAAATTGGATTCTTGCTGAAACTTTTCTTCTAGATAAATACTATATATCTATATATATAGAAATCTATATATAGAAAAAGAAAATAGGCACTATTTTTATATACTCGTTATATACTGGTTGAACCAATGGACTATTCATGATTACATATTGAATCAATTCCATATCAGTTCTAATGAAATTAGATAGAGGAATTTTATGGTAAAACATCGTTTTAAACGATGTGGTAGAAAGCGACGTGGGACATTATTGGCTGTGGATTGATTTTTATATCCGCCATCTTCTACTTCTATAAGAATTAAGATCCTCTTGGCTCGACAGTGATTCGAGACTGCTCAATAAATGTCTAAGAATTTCCCTTCGAACTCTTTCAGAATTCAGAATTTTCTAATTTGAGTTCTGCGTATGAATGAGATTTCCTTTTTTCTTCTTTATGGAAAAAAACGACTGAAATCGTAGTCTAATTTATGATTTTATGGATCTAAATAGAAATTAGAATCATTTTTCTTGATTGAGCCCTATGAAGTGAAAACCTCCTAGAGGTTGCTAAGGGTGCAATGAGTCATCTATCAAATCGTTGCAATTGATGTTCGATTCCCAAGAGAAGTAAGAGATCTTCAAAAAGTGGGTTTTTACGATCCGATAAATAATCAAACTTATTTAAATGTTCCCACTATTCTATATTTCCTTGAAAAAGGCATTTAACCTATTATAGGAACTGTTCATGAGATTTTAAGCAAGGCAAAGTGAAAAAAAAGGGGGGGGGGGGGGTAACTAGTATTTATCTTTGTTTAATTAGTGTAATTATTTCCTCACTATTTACCTTTTTTTGCTCTATTCATATTTTTATTTTTCTTTTGTTAGTGGAATCCAAAACAGGAGATTAATCTTGTTTATTGTATCTCTATTGATTGAATAAATCCGAGATTTTTTTCCCATCAAATTCATTATTTAAGTCCAAACACAAGTCATTATTGGATTTACTTATAATTTGATTTGTTTTCTCAACATTCCATTGATATTGACAATGGTGTATTGAACAAATATAATTCGATCATAAATAAATAGATCTGTTTACACCCACCCTATATTGATTGGGTTTTCCTTCAGTTCAGCCAAATGATGGTTTGACGGATTTACCCTATAATTAAATTATAGAAGACAAGGCGTATTTTATTAACGAAAATAAAAAAAAAAAAAAATAAAATAAATAGATAAGTCTGTCAATTTTGACATCTATATTAGGAATATAATTTGTTAGGAATTTCTTTGTTGTTTTTTAATTTATAATTTAATTGGATCCACCCATTTTGGTGGTTCTAATTGATTAGAACATACTTCTTTTTTTTTTCGAGTTCAATGGTTTGTCGGGGTCGCCCCGTGAAATTCAATTAATCTTTTTTGATTTCGATCATATCTACATATCATATTTATCCGGGTTGCTAACTCAACGGTAGAGTACTCGGCTTTTAAGTGCGACTATGATCTTTTTCACATTTGGATGAAGCAACGAATTCGTTTAGACTATTGGTAGAGTCTATAAGACCATGACTGATCCTGAAAGGTAATGAATGGAAAAAACAGCATGTCGTAATAAAATAAGAAATTTTGAATTTTCATTTTTTTTTAGTAGAATTGGGAGTTTATCCTTACCGGATCATTACAAAATATATTGTTTTTGGGAAGGGTACAGAATTGATTCTCAATTTACAGTTAAGTTAGGTCTAGTGAATAAATGGATAGAGTCTTATGCCCCAAATTCGGGTAAAATAAAAAGAAACGAGCTTATGTTCTTAAATTTGAATAATTACCCGATCTAATTAGATGTTAAAAATTAATTAGTACCTGATGGGGGAAAGGGTTCTCCTGTGAGTGGACCATTGATTCCTTTTTTTATGAATCCTAACTATAATATATTAGAATTATGGGTTGGAGACAGATGTGTATAAGAAATAGTATACTGATTAAGAGAGTTTATTCCAAAGTCAAAAGAACGATCAGGTTGCAAAAATAAAGGATTTTTCTACTAACGAATATAAATATAAACCGATTGGATAGAAAAGGAGAGAAAAAAATCTGTTGATTGGACTCCTCGTCTTCCGGGTATATATTTCTTACTGTACTATATACATACATAATACATATCCTGTTCTGACCATATTGCACTATGTATCATTTTATAACCCAAGAAATGCCCCCTGCTTCCTATTTAAGTGGAAACTAAAATGGAAGAATTACAAGGATATTTAGAAAAAGATGGATCTAGGCAAAGGTACTTCCTATTCCTATATCCACTTCTCTTTCAGGAGTATATTTACACACTTGCTCATGATCATGATTTAAATGGTTCGATTTTTGTGGGAATTTTGGATTATGACAATAAATCTAGTTCAGTACTTGTGAAACATTTAATTACTCGAATGTATCAACAGAATTATTTGATTTATTCAGTTGATGATTTGAACCAAAATAGAATCGTTGGGCACAACAATTTTTTTTATTCTCAAATGATATCAGAAGGTTTTGCAGTCAGTATGGAAATTCCATTTTTACTGCCATTAGGATCTTTCCTCGAAGAAAAAGAAATACTTAAATCGCAAAATTTGCGATCTATTCATTCAACATTTCCCTTCTTAGAGGATAAATTATCCCATTTAAATTATGTGTCAGATATATTAATACCCCATCCCATCCATCTGGAAATCTTGGTTCAAATACTTCAATGCTGGACCCAAGATGTTTCTTCTTTACATTTATTGCGATTCTTTCTCCACGAATATCATAATTCAAATAGTTTCATTACTCCGAAAAAATCGATTTACGTTATTTCAATTTCAAAAGAAAATAAAAGATTTTTTCGATTCCTATATAATTCTTATGTATTTGAATGTGAATTTGTATTAGTTTTTTTTCATAAACAAACCTCTTATTTACGATCAACGTCCTCTGGATTCTTTCTTGAGCGAACGCATTTCTATGGAAAAATAGAGCAGT